CGTAGAATCTTCTATTAATTTGATACGGAATGCTTGAACCAATTAGATTCTCTCCTTTCTTTGTACCACTTAATTGATTCAATTCTGAGGAACCCTTACATTTACATATAACATAAGAAAACAGCTCATTATAGGCTTTGGGTCTGTACTACCCTGACCCCCCTTCGAGTTATTTAGTTAAAGTTAGACGTCTTGAAAAAGTCACTCCATTTCGGACCAATTCTTAGCGCTACGCGATTTGGATTGACTCAAAATCCTTGTTTTGTTAATGGAGTAACCCCTAGTGAGACCAAGGTATTAGATTTCAGGGCAAGCAAAAAGGGGGTTTGTTTTGAAGCATCCCTACATGGTGGAGCGTGGCCCGATAGTGGAATCGTTTAGTTTAAATCATAATATCATAACTATAAGTTAAGTGATCCCCATAAGATATTTATTTCTGGTCTAATCGTGCGTTATCAAACGATTGGTTCTAATTCTATAAACCAAACCTATACCTATAGAAATAGAAGAGAGAACAAACGTCGATGCATTTCTTTCATTAAGTAAGACTAAGATCAATTCATTGTTTCAGAGATAATGAATTTGGATTGTTGTTTTACCAAAAGGCGATGAGTCCAGGTCTAGAGATTCCTAACTCTTCCAAGCCCAAAGGACCCTAATCTTATTGCATAAAGTCTGAATTGGTAGAATTCAAATGGTGAGCAATTGGAGTAGATTCAGATACAAAAAAATTAGTATTGTACAAAGAAAAATGACTACTTACTTTGCTAGTCCAGTTATATGAATACAATTCCGAAACTTACGAAAGAGTTTCTTTTTTTTAATTCTAGCTTTTCCACAAATACAAGAATGGGTCCTAGACCCGTGCCACTTACTACTAGATTTAGATTTGGTTGGGCCGGGTTGGAGGTTTGTTTTAGCCTCATGTCATTATTTTGACTTCATTGATTGAATGCGATTAGGTATACCTAAGGCACATCAATAACTCTTTCATCATGGGCAGTAAAAGAGGAAAAAGGTCGTATGTAATTCGATATTGGAAAAATGCCTATTGGATGGAATAAACTTTTTTTCCCTTTTATGTCCCTAGGGATCCCTTGGGCACGCGGGAATCCCTTCTTTATATGGCCCGACCGGCCATAGACGGCGCTAATGAGATGATAAAATGGGTACAAAACTCTATAAAAAGCATACAATACATCAATCAAATAATATATTATATATTATATATAGGTTATAGGTATAGGTAGGTATAGGGCTATACGGACTCGAACCGTAGACCTTCTCGGTAAAACAGATCAAACTGATTATTATCGAAATGATTCGAACTGTTTCAAAGACCCAACATGCATTTTTGTGCATTGGGCTCTTTCATCAACTGATGGATCAATCAGTTAGTCCACCATATTTTATCTTTATATGAAGATAACGAGATGGCTCCATGTGCTCTGATTCTTTATTTATATATTATATATATTCTGATCCAGGAGCAATACCAAAGTGTTTCAAAGGATTACCTTGACGTAGGTCTGTCTTAGGCCTAGATCAACCTCAATGGAGTCCCTGTCGTTCCGCTTCCAGCGGAAAATATGCTACTTCATACACCCCAAAGTTCATAGGACGAAAGGAGGTTATTTTGAAGTCCCTATTATACTCATTAGACCTAACATTGAATTAACTGGGTATTCACCTTATCAATGATAAAATCAATGGTTGGTTCTATTTCGTATCCGAATTGGAACTGAATCGAACCCAATACTTGTCAGGCTATTGTTCTCTTGTTCCCTCGAATCAATGGAGTAAGACATCAATCTTTCATTTCAATAAGAGAAGATCAATTTCTTTGATTGCATGATGAACTCCCCTGAAAAGCATTGGCGCGCGTGTAAACGAGGTGCTCTACCAACTGAGCTATAGCCCTTGTGATAGATATCTTATCATATAGATCATTTCTTGTCAAGATAGATATTACATGATCTAACACGATATTTTAATCCGGTTCCTGCCAAGGATTGATATTGCTTAGAAGCCATATTATATCTATAATAAATACCCGATACGATGCGCTCCATTATTTCTCTTTGTGATGATAAAAGACCTACTTAACTCAGTGGTTAGAGTATTGCTTTCATACGGCGGGAGTCATTGGTTCAAATCCAATAGTAGGTAGAACTTATTAGGTACCGGAGTCAATGAATGGTATCTAATAAGTTTTTCTCCCCCCCCCCCCCCCCCTTTCTTTTATTTATTTTCTATCTTCCCTTATTCCCATCTCGCTCACTACTCTTGTTCGTTACATCAATCAGATTGATTCTACTTGATTGTATGGAATCCAATATGGTGTATAAACAGAACTTTTTTATTCTTATGGATTATGTGGATCAGCTAGTACGATGGATCAGCTAGTACGAAATAGCGGTGATAGCCTCCACTCGTGCCCTAGCTCGTCTGAGAGCTAAATTCGCCTCAATTACTTGTCTCTTGCCTTCCGCTTTCCTCAGGTTAGCTTCAGCTATTTCAAGAGTTCGCTGAGCTTCTTGCGGATCAATGTCACTACCCTTCTCCGCATCATTTACTAATATGGTGATTTCATTATTGCCTATTCTGGCAAACCCCCCCATCAGAGCCATCGTTAACCATAGGTCGTCGAGGCGTATTCTTAAAATACCAATATCTACGGCCGTGGCAATAGGGGCGTGGTTTGGTAATACGCCGATTTGGCCACTATTAGTAGATAAAATGATTTCTTTCACTTCAGAATCCCAAATAATTCTATTGGGGGTCAGTACACAAAGATTTAGGGTCATTTCTTCAATTTGCTCTCTACTTCTAAGTTCATAGCCTTCGCGGTAGCTTCATCGATATTACCTACCAAATAAAAGGCCTGCTCGGGAAAACTATCTAATTCTCCGGAAAGGATCAGTTGAAACCCCCTAATTGTTTCCGCGAGACCAACATATTTCCCTGGGGAACCAGTAAATACTTCTGCTACGAAGAAGGGTTGTGATAAGAAACGTTCAATTTTTCGCGCTCTTGCTACGGTTAAACGATCCTCTTCGGATAATTCGTCCAGTCCAAGAATAGCTATAATGTCCTGAAGTTCTTTGTAACGTTGTAAAGTTTGCTTAACTCTTTGCGCAGTTTCGTAATGTTCTTCGCCAACGATCCGGGGTTGGAGCATAGTTGACGTTGAATCTAAAGGATCTACTGCTGGATAGATACCTTTGGCAGCTAATCCTCTTGATAGTACGGTAGTAGCATCTAAATGTGCAAATGTCGTGGCAGGAGCAGGATCAGTCAAATCATCTGCAGGTACATAAACTGCTTGAATGGAAGTTATAGATCCCTCTTTAGTAGAAGTAATTCTTTCTTGCAAAGAACCCATTTCTGTACTAAGGGTAGGCTGATAACCCACGGCGGAAGGCATTCTACCTAATAAGGCGGATACTTCTGACCCCGCTTGGACGAAGCGAAAGATATTGTCAATAAATAGAAGTACGTCTTGTTGATTAACATCACGGAAATATTCCGCCATGGTTAGGGCAGTCAAACCGACTCTCATACGAGCTCCCGGCGGTTCATTCATCTGCCCATATACTAGAGCAACTTTGGATTCTGCAATATTTTCTTCATTAATCACCCCGGATTCTTTCATTTCCATGTAAAGATCATTTCCTTCACGAGTGCGTTCTCCTACTCCGCCGAATACGGATACACCCCCATGAGCTTTGGCAATGTTGTTGATTAATTCCATGATGAGTACTGTTTTACCCACTCCGGCTCCCCCGAATAGTCCGATTTTTCCCCCACGTCGATAAGGCGCTAAAAGATCCACCACTTTAATGCCCGTTTCAAAGATTGATAATTTTGTATCTAGTTGTATAAAAGCGGGTGCGGGTCTATGAATAGGAGATGTTGCGCGAATATCTACAGGACCTAAATTATCAACAGGTTCTCCAAGAACATTGAAAATTCGTCCTAGAGTGGCTCCACCGACTGGAACACTTAGAGGAGCTCCCGTGTCAATCACTTCCATTCCTCTCATCAGCCCATCTGTAGCACTCATAGCTACAGCTCTAACTCGATTATTTCCTAATAATTGCTGTACCTCACAAGTCACATTAATTTCCTGACCTGTGGTATCTCGACCCTTAACTACCAAAGAGTTGTAAATATTAGGCATCTTCCCCGGGGGAAAAGCTACATCCAGTACCGGACCAATGATTTGAGCGATACGCCCCAGATTTTTTTCCACAAGTGTTGAAACCCCGGGACCAGAAGTAGTAGGATTTATTCTCATAAAAAACTGAACTATGTCTAAAGTTTTTGCGAATATTACCGAACCGAAAATGTCCGATAGCAAGTTGATCGGTTAATTCAATAAGAAATGGGAGTTAGCGCTCTATTTTGTTGGTACTATCCAATCGAATCCAATTCAATCGCTTACTGATTTTATTCAATGAATGAATTTTCAAGTTCACCCAACCCAATCTTTATTCAAAATATCGAGTACGAGTAGGTAAATAAGGATCATGAGGAAGTGTTTCATTTATCTCTCATTAGAAAGAGAAACAATCCCATCTAGAATTATATATGTATATATATAATGTATGGAATTCGAACCCGAACTTGATTTATGAGTCATTATTTATATCTCATCCGCCGGTCTTCCTTATTTTTTATTTCCGCCTAGTCTTCTTTCCATTTTGTATTCTGTATATTTTTTCACATATACGATATACATATACAACATATATCACTGTCAAGTGTCAATTTTTTATTATATTATTTGGTTTGTTTAGTAGATAAAATAGGTAAAAAAACGAAAAAAAGTAGAAGGAGATCAATTAGGAACTTGAGAAACAGGGGTTGGGTTGCGCCATACATATGAAACAGTATACAATAATGATACATTTGACGAATCAAATACTATGGTCCACTAATGAAGCATTCTAATTTCTAATTAGTTGATATTAGTTGATAATTTTGTCAGGGATTGC